ATCCAATTCAAAGATTATGTTTCGCAATTTCATAACCCAATTTTTCAATTTCTAAGTAACCTTGGATACAAATCACGATAATGTATATTGTTCCTCGAATCTGTCATTGAGAGGTAAAGGATTAAATCCTTTTAAGAAATAAAGTTTTTGATCGGAATATGAATCAAACCGAAAGACCCCTTAACTATTAAGGGGGTTAATAGAACGAATCACACTTTTACCACTAAACTATACCCGCTACAATGCGATTATTGTATACAAATGGACCTTTTGTCGATTTTGTCGAATAGGGGAATTGGACGTAATCAAGATAGGATTAGAAAAGAATCATGAAAAAATGAGATTCTGAAAAGAAAGGGGCCTTATTTAAATAACTAAGTTCTCTCTTTTCTTTTGCTGGAGGAGTTTTGATAGATAGGGCTCGCCAAAACAAACCATTGAAATTATAACATAAAAATGCATTGTGTGTAAGAATTCATAGTTTTCTTTTTTGATTCCCCTAAGGTAGTAAAGTCAATCAAAAGAGAAGAAAGAATAATAAGAAATGACACAAAGTCCTTCTTCTTTTTTTTTGTTGTTCAACCATTTTTGTTTTCAAATCAGATAAATCATTTTATTTAGGATTCGTTGAAACAAAAAAAAAGGCCCGGCTAGGTACTGACCAGGCCAGGCCATGGAAATAAAAAGGCCCTTTCGAACAAAATCAAAGCAAAGAGGTCTTCTTTAGTTTTCTTTCTATTGTTTGTATCTTTTGAATCTTTCGCGTCCTTACTTTATCTAAATAGAATTGCTGATAAAAATTGTACATCGTTATATAATAAAGACAGAGAAAGAACGAATTTTTGAATCCTTAGATTATATGTAATGTAACATAGTAATTATCTTTTTCAATTGGGAGAGATGGCTGAGTGGACTAAAGCGGCGGATTGCTAATCCGTTGTACGAGTTTTTCGTACCGAGGGTTCGAATCCCTCTCTTTCCGTTTCCGTTGATCACTTGATATTTGATTTATCTTTCCAATTTTGCAAACTTTTTCTAGTTAAACGCGTGGAATAGAAAAAATCCTAAGAAAATTAAAAAATCAAGCAAGGAAAACTGATTTTTTATTTTATTCTTCACGTCCAGGATTACGTCCTGGATCATTAGATAGGAATCCAAAGATGAAGAGAGAAACAAAGAATATCACTACTGTGTAAACGAAGAGTTTGAGAGTAAGCATTACACAAGCTCCAAGATCATTTTTTGAAAAAAAAAGAGAATAGATCCTCTATTTTTATACCACATATCGTGTTTTGACACCAAGAAATGAAGTGCTTTCTAGAAATAGAAAATAATTTTCAGAAATGAAAATTCATTTCATTTGTAAGAAGAGTCCTTCATTACATTACCAAACAAAAACTTATTTCATACCCACAATTAGATATTGTGGGGGACCCTAATAGGATAAGGTCTTTCACTGGAAAGGGGTCCGAATGGGAAAATGGGATGAGTCGGATTTATCGCAGCTATCCACGAATTTCAATTTTGAATCGAGGATTGATACTGTAAGACTTATCTGATCTTATCAATTGTTAGAATTTTTTTTTCTTGAATAAATCATGACTTTTCTACGATAGTATTAAAGATCTCATCGAAAACTTACAGCAGCTTGCCAAACAAAGGCTAAGAGAAAAAAGAGTAGAGGTATGACTGGCATAATATCTACGATTGGATTCAAAAAAGCATAGGCCTCGGGCAATTTGGCCAAGAAAGGACTACTCGAATAAAGAGTAGAATTAAGACAGATACAGATTAAACTAAAGATATTAAGCATAACAGACATTTTGTTCTTGGAGATAATTGCATTTTGATTGAGTTATTGATATAAGGAAAAATGAAGAAAGTAAGGTTGACAAAAAGATCCTTCTTTTTCTTTGAATCCACCCAATCAAAACTCCTCCAATTCTCAACAGAGAATAGAAGAAATTATACTTTCATACAATATCTTAATTGAATTCTATGTAATGATCAATAAATTCAGGTAAATTCTATACCTACATGTATAAAAATTCTAAAAAAAAATCTAATCTATTTTATAGATATTTGGACTGAAATTGACGAACAACCAAGAACAATATTATTCTTTATTAGTGTCCAATAGAAATTGGGGCGTGGCCAAGTGGTAAGGCAACGGGTTTTGGTCCCGCTATTCGGAGGTTCGAATCCTTCCGTCCCAGAGCATATCCATTCTATCAGAATAAAGATTGCTTTTTTGAACAACGTTCTGTTTAAAGGTCTAATATTGGATAGAATGTGATTCATGTTTCTGATTTTGAATCGAAATGCGAAAGAACCAATATTCCCTATCCCAATTATTCATTTTCTGTGGATTTCTGAATTCTAAACAAGAGGGAGTTCTTAGTACTAATGAAATTCAATCAATGGGATTAAGTCTTTTAAGACTGGGTTAGGATAAAATAAAAATAGGAGCAAGAACTTAATCTGGACTTGTTTGTCTTTG